TATATCTTTTATCTTTAGATATAGAAGATTTGAAATAGAAATCTAAGACTCAAATGTTTCTATTGTTGTCTTGGATCCACAATTAAACCTATGGATCCTTAGGATTGGTATATTCTTTATATATCCTGTAGTTTCCCTGAATTAAGTGAAGTATCACAAATCTTTCGACCCATCCTGTATATTGTCTTTTTCGTTCCGTGTTGGAATAGAACCTTAATTTATTACTTGTTATTAGTTAGTTATTAGATGAGATTTTACGAAAAAATTCTTTCTAGGCGAGAACAAATATTTTTTTTTTTTTTTTTTGTTCGACGCGAAGACATAGGAAAAACCACCTTTTATCATTATAAAAAATATTTCATTTAGAATGAAAGGGGATTTCATCATATTCATATATATAGTGAAGTCTTCCCCCCGGATTCCCACAAAACAAAAGAGAATCCTTTTTCACACTTCCTATTAGTAGTGATTGAATTTCTATGCTTAGTCTGATAGGAAATAAGATATTCAAATCCAAATAAAGAATTGTGGATCGAATGACTATTCATCTATTGTATTTTTATGCAAATAGGGGGCAAGAAAACTCTATGGAAAGATGGTGGTTTAATTCGATGGTGTTTAAGAAGGAGTTAAAACGCAGGTATGGTATAAAGAACTCAACGGATAATCTTGGTCCTATTGAAAATACTAGTGAAAGTGAAGATCCGAATAGAAAAGGTAGGGCTAAAAACATTCATAGTTGGGGGGGTCGTGACAATTCTAGTTACAGTAATGTCGATCATTTATTTGGCGTCAAAGACATTCGGAATTTCATCTCGGATGATACTTTTTTAGTTAGGGATAGTAATGGAGACAGTTTTTCTATCTATTTTGATATTGAAAATCAGATTTGTGAGATTGAGAACGATCATTCTTTTCTGAGTGAACTAGAAAGTTCTTTTTCTAGTTATCGCAATTTTAGTTATATGAATAATGGATCTACGAGTAAAGATTCCTTATACAATCATTACATGTATGATACTCAATCTAGTTGGAATAATCACATTACTAGTTGCATTGACAGTTATCTTCAGTCTCAAATCTGCATTGATACCTCTATTGTAAGTGATAGTAGTGACAGTTACATTTCCGGGTGCGTTTTTGATAAACGTAGAACTAGTAGTGAAAGCGAGAGGTCCAGTATACGAACCCACGCGAAGAGTAGTGATTTAACTCTAACAGAAACAGAAAGCTCTAATGATCTCGATGCAACTCAAAAATACAAGCATTTGTGGGTTCAATGCGAAACTTGTTATGGATTAAATTATAAGAAATTTTTGAAATCAAAAATGAATATTTGTGAACAATGTGGATATCATTTGAAAATGAGTAGTTCAGAAAGAATTGAAGTTTTGATCGACCCTGGTACTTGGGATCCTATGGATGAAGACATGGTCTCTCTGGATCCCATTGGATTTCATTCGGAGGAGGAGCCTTATAAAGATCGTATTGATTCTTATCAAAGAAAGACAGGATTAACTGAGGCTGTTCAAACAGGCGTAGGTCAACTAAATGGTATTCCCATAGCAATTGGAGTTATGGATTTTCAGTTTATGGGGGGTAGTATGGGATCCGTAGTCGGGGAGAAAATCACCCGTTTAATTGAGTACGCTACCAATCAATTTCTACCTCTTATTATAGTGTGTGCTTCGGGGGGGGCGCGCATGCAAGAAGGAAGTTTGAGCTTGATGCAAATGGCTAAAATATCGTCTGCCTTATATGATTATCAATCAAATAAAAAATATGATTATCAATCAAATAAAAAGTTATTGTATGTATCAATCCTTACATCGCCTACTACCGGTGGGGTAACAGCTAGTTTTGGTATGTTGGGAGATATCATTATTGCTGAACCAAATTCCTACATTGCATTTGCGGGTAAAAGAGTAATTGAACAAACATTGAATAAAACAGTACCCGAAGGTTCACAAGAGGCTGAATATTTATTACAGAAGGGCTTATTCGACCTAATCGTACCACGTAATCTTTTAAAAAGCGTTCTGAGTGAGTTATTTAAGTTCCACGCCTTCTTTCCTTTGAATTCCAATTCAATCGAGTAGAGTGCACTAAGTTCAATTATTTTATTTGTAGCAAACAAGCGGATAACTCTTTTTTTTTACCTAGATTCCCGATTACTAATTAAGATTAAGAAGTCTCTATCATCATCAACAAGATAAAAGCACGAGTTCTTCCTTTTGTGAATTTAGGCAAATAAAACGAATTTCGTCTTACGTATATAATCCAATTCAAATATAAAAAAGATAGATATACAGTTTTGTATCTTTCTCCATCTCCCGAAAATCCCATTTCACTAAAAATCCCGGTTGTGTCGCATTCTAAAAAATCTTTCGATAATTTGTAAGAAACTCTTTCTTTATTACTTTATTAAATTAGAAGACAAGAACAAAACACAAAGAAATGAAGAAAAATAATAAAGTTGATTATCATACTTCATGTAGATAGATGAATAAGTCCATTCATTTAATTCTACATTCCTTGGACTTATTTTATCACTTAGATATGTAGATACTTATATATCGAATAAGAATTTTCAAATTGAATTAATTAATAATAACTACGAATTTATAATAATTACAATTCTTAATTATAATCAATATAAATATAAAATATGATATTTAATAAAAAAAACAGGTGTAAATAGTAAATCGAGGTACCCCATTTTATGACAACTTTCAATTTTCCCTCTATTTTTGTGCCTTTAGTAGGCCTAGTATTTCCGGCAATTGCAATGGCTTTTTTATTTCTTCATGTTCAAAAAAACAAGATTGTTTAGATCTGAGGGGACCAACCTCATCCGTTTTTTTTTGAAACTTAGACTTGTAGCATAACACAGATATTTATTTCGGGAAATATGGTATAACATGTGATTTCCGCCGAACATAAAGGAAAAAGCTCTTATGCCTGCAGAAAATGATCTATGGGTAAATGAATTCTAGCTAGTTTCAAATAGATCAGGATCGCCGGATGCCTAAAATGTAAAGTTGGTGGATCTATATGTATATCAATAATGTATATTGGGATCCTATGAAGGGTATGTTATTATTTTAGATCTAACCAATTTGATGAATTACTCCTAAAGGTTCCCATCAAACTAGTGCTAGTTCCCATCAAACTAGTGCTAGTTGATGAAAGTTCCTTCGGAAACAAAATAAAGTAAAGTCAAAATCATTTGGGGTATTCTCTCAATTCCAATAAAATGCAATCGGATCAAGTATGAGTTGGCGATCAGAACATATATGGATAGAACTTATAACGGGGTCTCGAAAACTAAGTAATTTTTGCTGGGCTCTTATCGTTTTTTTAGGTTCATTAGGATTCTTATTGGTTGGAACTTCCAGTTATCTTGGTAGAAATTTGATATCTTTTGTTCCGTCTCAGCAAATCATTTTTTTTCCGCAAGGGATCGTGATGTCTTTCTACGGGATCGCGGGTCTCTTTATTAGTTCCTATTTGTGGTGCACAATTTCCTGGAATGTAGGTAGTGGTTATGATCGATTCGATAGAAGGGAAGGAAAAGTGTGTATTTTTCGTTGGGGATTTCCTGGAAAAAATCGTCGTATATTCCTCGGATTCCCTATAAAAGATATTCAATCCGTTAGAATAGAAGTTAAAGAGGGTATTTATGCTCGTCGTGTCCTTTATATGGACATCAGAGGCCGTGGGGCTATTCCGTTGACCCGTACTGATGAGAATTTGACTCCACGAGAAATTGAACAAAAAGCTGCGGAATTGGCCTATTTCTTGCGCGTACCAATTGAAGTCTTTTGAGAAAAGGAACTGGTCTGAAAAACGAATGCTTTCGGAGGGAAAAAATGCAAGAATCCTCTTTTTTTCTATAACATAACTTAACTGAAGTTTCGTCAGAACGTTCAGTCCAGCCAAAGTTGACGTATATGGAACAACCATAAAACAAAACAACTTTTTTTGTGGTTTTTTATGCGTATCCAAATCCATACAACTCAATTGAAACAAGTAAGAAATTGAACTACTCGATTCAATCCATTTCATATAATATATCAAACGATTTCGAAAGAAAGAAATTGCTCTTTTTTTTTTAAGTTCAATATTTGTTGGAAGTGATACTTTAGATGCAGATAAATCATATCTTGTCAATTATTTCCTTTTTGTTTTGTCAATCGACCCTTTATTTTATCCTTTCGTTTGTGTTCTTTACTAACCAATAATGGGTTTTCTTAATAATGATAACTGGCCCACCTCTGTCTTGTTTTTCCGCTCATTTTTTTGATCATCACAATATCTTTCTCTCAATTATTCTATTCTTGGCTATGAGGAATCATTGGAATTTTTTCGAAATATTGGATATTTTGATAGAAAAGGAGTTCTTTCGTCTCAAAATCTCAATAATATTCATATTCATTCCTTAAAGTTAAAGAAAGTACTTCTTTCGGTCATTCATCAAAAGGAAACACTTGTTTGGAATTTGATGAATTGAGATATCTGGAAACAATATTTTGGATTATTTCTTCATTTTGAATTCGAAGTCGAGCCTTAGTCTATTTCTGTATTCTTTCTAGATTCAAACAAAATCACAAATAAAATAGATTCATAGATTTGATACCTTGTCCAGAACTCATGTTTGAAAGAAATATTCGATCACATAGAGTCGACAAACGAAGTGGGTTAATTAAAAATTCACAGGTGATAAATGGCAAAAAAGAAAGCCTTCACTCCTCTTTTGTATCTTGCATCTATAGTATTTTTGCCCTGGTGGATTTCTCTCTCATTTACTAAAAGTATGGAATCTTGGGTTACTAATTGGTCGAATGCTGGTCAATCCGAAATTTTTTTGAATGATATTCAAGAAAAAAGTATTCTAGAAAAGTTCATAGAATTAGAGGAAATCCTCTTTTTGGACGAAATGATCAAAGAATATTCGGAGACACATCTACAAAAGCTTCCTATAGGAATCCACAAAGAAACGATCCAATTAATCAAGATACATAATGAGGGTCGTATCCATACGATTTTGCACTTCTCAACAAATATAATCTGTTTTATTATTCTAAGCGGTTATTCTATTTTAGGGAATGAAGAACTTGTTATTCTTAACTCTTGGGCTCAGGAATTCCTATCTAATTTAAGTGATACAGTCAAAGCTTTTTTGATTCTTTTATTAACCGATTTATGTATCGGATTTCATTCACCCCACGGTTGGGAACTAATGATTGATTCTGTCTACAAAGATTTTGGGTTTGTTCATAATGATCAAATTATATCTGGTCTTGTTTCCACTTTTCCAGTTATTCTCGATACTATTTTAAAATATTGGATTTTCCGTTATTTAAATCGTGTATCTCCGTCACTTGTAGTTATTTATCATTCAATGAATGATTGATAAATGATCTACCGATATTAATCTAATCCAATTAGAATGTTTCTTACTTTGTAGTTCTACATAAACATTAAAAACTTCCTATCCGGAGGATTTTCATCGTTTTCATCCTATCGTATTCCAGTAAAATGATTCCGGTAAATAGCAGAATCGTGGATAGGGAACTATACTAGCGACCTACCCAATTTATTGTAGAAATTTTCGGATCAATGATTAGACCATGCAAACTAGAAATACTTTTTCTTGGATAAAGGAACAGATTACTCGATCTATTTCCGTATCGCTCATGATATATATCATAACTCGGACATCCATTTCAAGTGCATATCCCATTTTTGCGCAGCAGGGTTATGAAAATCCACGAGAAGCGACTGGGCGTATTGTATGTGCTAATTGCCATTTAGCTAGTAAGCCCGTGGATATTGAGGTTCCACAAGCAGTACTTCCTGATACTGTATTTGAAGCAGTTGTTCGAATTCCTTATGATAAGCAAGTGAAACAAGTTCTTGCTAATGGTAAGAGGGGGGGTTTGAATGTGGGGGCTGTTCTTATTTTACCGGAGGGGTTTGAATTAGCTCCTTCCGATCGTATTTCTCCCGAGATGAAAGAAAAGATAGGCAATTTGTCTTTTCAGAGCTATCGCCCTAATAAAAAAAATATTCTTGTGATAGGGCCTGTCCCCGGTCAGAAATATAGTGAAATTGCCTTTCCTATTCTTTCCCCCGACCCCACTACTAAGAAAGATGTTCACTTCTTAAAATATCCTATATACGTAGGGGGGAATAGGGGAAGGGGTCAGATTTATCCCGACGGAAGCAAGAGTAACAATACAGTTTATAATGCTACAGGAGCGGGCGTAGTAAGTAAAATCATACGAAAAGAAAAAGGGGGATATGAAATAACCATAACAGATCCCTCGGGTGGACGTCAAGTGGTTGATATTATCCCCCCAGGACCAGAACTTCTTGTTTCAGAGGGTGAATCCATCAAATTTGATCAACCATTAACGAGTAATCCTAATGTGGGTGGATTTGGTCAGGGAGATGCAGAAATAGTACTGCAAGATCCATTACGTGTCCAAGGTCTTTTGTTCTTCTTGGCATCTGTTATTTTGGCACAAATCTTTTTGGTTCTTAAAAAGAAACAGTTCGAGAAGGTTCAATTGGCTGAAATGAATTTCTAGACTCGCGGATTTATCGACATCAGGTTCGTAAAAAGAACAAAATTTTTGTTGTCAATTATTTATGTATGATCAAAAAAAATCAATTCTGAAAAACCTTTGCTCTTTTTCTACGAGCTCGGGGAATCCCTTGTACCGCATTCCTAGTCATGTCATAATTAGGTAGATTTTTGTTTGAAGAAGACTATTTTAGTTGACTTTATGACTTTACCACCTCTTTCTTTGTTTTTTGTAGCCAAATTGAATTGGTACGACTATGTTACTATTGCCAGAGTTCAATGTCATAAAATGTATCAATTTTATTCTATTTCAAATAGAATAAATTGGGATAGATATTAGTATAAGTAAGCGGGTAATAGAACGAACTATAAATGCGGGGAACAAATAATTATATGAGGCATTTTTTGTCTTCCTAGTCTTCGACACAAGAAATCTTCGACCCAAGAAAGGGGTGTAGAAAATTCCCTTTCTTGGGTCGAAAGAGTAATGATTTTCGATCCTGTTCGTCAAAAATTCCTAGTCTTGGTTTCGGTTTTCCAGATGTATCAGAACTTTTTTTTTCGATTTATTACGTACAATAAAGTAATGGACAAACAAAAAATAAAACTTATTCAATGAACTTATAAAAAAGTGAAATTTTTCTGAGATATTAAAATAAAATAATATAGGGTAAGAGTATAGTATAGAAAGTATTTGTACGAGATCTAATCTACAGAAATATATATATATATAATCTATATATAATCCAGGAAATTGAGAAATTGAGCAATTCCCCCTTGTTATAACTTGGCAAGTACCCATAGATACTATCAAGATCAAGGAAGAAATGTTCTGAATCAATCAATGAAGTTCATTTTTTCAAAAGCATCATAAAAAAAATAGAATGGAGTTTTTTGAAACAACAGAA